ATTTTATTTATATGAAAAAAAGTAAGAATATTTTAATAAAAAAATATATTGAGTAATTTGTATAGGTTAAAAAATTTCAGTAAATTCAATAAATTACACTTTTTTTATCTAATTAAAGTATATATTTAATATATAAAGATATACTTATATTTATATATATAAGGATATTTAAATAACATATATATATATATATATTATTATAAAGTTATATATATATAATATATAAATAAATAATAAAAATTAAATTTTAAATATAAACATTTATATATATATATATGTGCATATATATATAAACTAAATATTTATATATATATACTTATATATGTGTTATTAAAGGGCAAAAAAGAAAGAGTTAAGATATAAAAATAAAACTTTAATTGTATATAAATATGGGTTTAATTTATTAATATTATATAGAAATTATTTATATATTAATAAATAGATATAATTAAATTTAATATAAATATTTATTTTTAAATAAATAATAAAATAATAATATTATTTATATTAAATAAAAATTTAATATAATAATATATTATACAAAAAAAAAAAAAACTAATAGCTAATTTTATTAATTATAATTAATTTTATTAATTAAAATTAATAAAATTATTAATTTTTATTAACAAAAAGAAAATTTTCTTTAATATTATTATTTGAAGTATTATTTTGTTTTTCTTATAAATTTAATTTTATTTAGATAATTTATATATATAAAAATAAGTTTATTAAATTTCCTAATTTAATAATTTTATTAACTATAATTAATAAAATTATTAATTTTTATTAACAAAAAGAAAATTTTCTTTAATATTATTATTTGAAGTATTATTTTGTTTTTCTTATAAATTTAAGTTTATTTAGATAATTTATAGGTATAGAAATAAGTTTATTAAATCTCCTAATTTAATAATTTTATTAACTATAATTAAAAAAATTATTAATTTTTATTAACAAAAAGAAAATTTTCTTTAATATTATTATTTGAAGTATTATTTTGTTTTTCTTATAAATTTAAGTTTATTTAGATAATTTATAGGTATAGAAATAAGTTTATTAAATCTCCTAATTTAATAATTTTATTAACTATAATTAAAAAAAAATTAATAATTTTATTAATAAAAAGAAAATTTTCTTTAATATTATTATTTGAAGTATTATTTTTTTTTTCTTATAAATTTAAGTTTATTTAGATAATTTATATGTATAAAAATAATTTTATTAAATCTCCTAATTTAATAATAATTTTATAATTTATATATTTTTATTTATAAATAAAGAATTATCAGCTTTTAAATAGGCTAGTTAAAAATTTTTAGTAAAAATAGTAATATAACTCCTTTATTTAATTTTTATTAAAAATTTAACTTTATAAAATTGTTTTGTAATATTATTTTTATTTTTAATTAAAATTTAATTTTGGTTTATAATTTATTATTTTTTTATTTTATATGTAAATTTTATTATTTAAAATTTTATTTGCAGTAATTTATATTATTAATTAATGAAATTTAGAATTAGTAATAAATTTTAAGATTAAATTATTTTGTGCCAGCATTTGCGGTTAAACAAAAGATTTAAATAAATTTTTTTGATTTGTAATTAAATAGATTTTTTATTAAAGCTTAAATATTAAAGGTGAAATTTATTATTTATTTATATAAATATTTATTAGGTAAATTTTATTGTTTTATGAAAATAAAAGTTTAAACTAGGATTAGATACCCTATTATTTTTATTGTTTTATTAAAATTAAATTATTAATAGTTATGTTCTTGAAATTTAAAAAATTTGGCGGTATTTTTTCTTTATAGAGGAACCTGTTTTATAAATGATAATCCACGATATAATTTACTTAAATTTATAATTAGTATATCGTTGTTATAAAAATATATTTTTAGATTTTTAAATTTTAAAATATTTTATAATATTTTATTTCAAATCAAGATGCTGTTTATATTTATGATTTAATGGGTTACAATTAATTTATTAAAATGGATTTTAAATTGTAAAATTTGAATGAAAGTGGATTTATTTGTAATTTAAAATAAATTTTTTATTTGATATTAGTTCTGAAATATGTACATATCGCCCGTCGCTCTCATTTTAAAATGAGATAAGTCGTAACATAGTAGATTTACTGGAAAGTGGCTCTAGAAAATCAAATTTTAGCTTATGAAAGTTTTTTATTTACATTAAAAAGAATCTGTTTAATTCAGAATAATTTGAATTTAATTTATTATTATTAAATTATAATTTATTTTTAATAAAAATATTTTTATATAAAATTAAAATTAAGTATATTTAAGAAAAATTTTATAATTATTATAGATAATTAGTATTGTGAAAGAATTAATTTAAATTTTAAAAAGTAAATTTAATTTGTTGTACCTTTTGTATCAGGGTTTATTTAAAATAGTTTTGTATTAATATTTCTCGAATTTAAAAGGGTTAATCTTATAATGATTTATTGTAAAATAAATACATTTAATATAATATTAGTAGTGAAAAGTTATTCGTTTTTAATTATATCTAGTTTTTTTAGAATTAAATTTAATTTAGTTAATTTTTATATTATGTTATGTTTATTTATACATATATTAATTATTTATTAATAAAGATTTAAGGGTTAAGCTTTTTATTTTTTTTAAATATTTAGTAAAATTTTTATAAATATATAAATAAAATTTTTAATTTGTTTAAGTTTTTTATAATATATTATTTAATTTAATATGAATATTTATCTGATTTTATAAAAATATTAATTTATATATAAAAAAAAATTTTTTATTTTTAAAAAATTTATTAAAATGATAAAATTAGTATATATTTAAAATAAATTTTATTTTTAAATTTATTATAATTTAAGATAAGGAATTCAGCAATTTAATATTCGCCTGTTTATCAAAAACATGGTTTTTTGAAAATAATTTAAAATTTAATCTGCCCACTGAAATTTTAAATGGCCGCAGTATTTTGACTGTGCAAAGGTAGCATAATCATTTGTTTCTTAATTAGGGACTAGTATGAAGGATTGGACGAGATATTTACTGTCTCATTTTAATATTAATATAAAATTTTATTTTTTAGTTAAAAAGCTAAAATTTATTAAAAAGACGAGAAGACCCTATAGAGTTTTATTAAAGTTTTTATAGTATTTTATAAGTTTATATTAATATTATTATTTTTTTTTAATTTTATTGGGGTGATAGAAAAATTTATTAAACTTTTTATATAAATATTCATTAATAAATGTAATAATTAAAATTTTGATCTTAAGATTTAAATTAAAAGATTAAATTACCTTAGGGATAACAGCGTTATTATTTTGGAGAGTTCTAATCAATAAAATAGTTTGCGACCTCGATGTTGAATTAAGAAAAATATTTGGTGAAAAAGTTAAATGATTAGGTCTGTTCGACCTTTAAATTCTTACATGATTTGAGTTCAAATCGGCGTGAGCCAGATTGGTTTCTATCTTTTAGAATATTATATATTTTAGTACGAAAGGACCAAATATATTAATTAAATTTTTATTGTGATTACTTTGGCAGATTAGTGCAATGAATTTAGATTTCATTTATGTTTTATAACAGGTAATATTGATTTTAAAGGAAAGATTTTTACTTTTAATTAATTTTATTATTTTAATTATTTTTTTATTAGTAGGAGTAGCTTTTTTAACTTTGTTAGAACGTAAAGTTTTAGGTTATATTCAAATTCGTAAGGGGCCTAATAAAGTTGGATTTTTAGGAATTTTACAGCCTTTTAGAGATGCAATTAAATTATTTACTAAAGAACATGTTTTTCCTATTTATTCTAATTATTTAATTTATTATTTTTGTCCTGTTTTTGGATTTATTTTATCAATATTAATTTGGGTAGTGTATCCAAGAAAAGTAAATTTAGTTAGATTTAATTTAGGATTTTTATTTATTATTTGTTGTTTAAGATTAGGTGTATATAGAATTATAATTGCTGGTTGATCTTCAAATTCTAATTATTCTTTATTAGGAGGATTACGTTCAGTAGCTCAGACTATTTCTTATGAAATTAGAATGGCCTTGGTTTTGTTAGGATTAATTTTATTTTTATTTTCTTTTAATTTATTAGATTTATTTAAGTATCAGATTTTTTTTTATTTTTTATTTTTATGTTTTCCTTTAATATTAATATGGTTTTCTATTATATTAGCTGAGACTAATCGAACTCCTTTTGATTTTGCTGAAGGAGAATCTGAATTAGTATCGGGGTTTAATGTTGAGTACAGAGGAGGAGGATTTGCTTTAATTTTTTTAGCTGAATATTTAAGTATTTTATTTATAAGATTTATATTTAGATTAATATTTTTAGGTGCTAATTTAAGTAGTTTTTCTTTTTTTTTAAAGTTTGTTTTTATTTCATATATTTTTATTTGAGTTCGGGGTACTTTACCTCGTTTTCGTTATGATAAATTAATAAATTTAACTTGAAAGTTTTATTTATCATTGGTTATTAATTTATTTTTATTTTATATAGGGTTGAAATTAATAATTTATGTTATTTAAGAAAAATTAGTTAAAAAAAAATAGTATAAATTAATAGAAGGTTATTCTTCTTTATATTGTTTTCAAAACAATTACTTTAACAAGTTCATTAATCATTAATTATTTAAGAAAAATTTTATCTCAAAAATAGAAAGTTATTATATATATTAAGTAAAATGAAAAATAAAGAATAGTTAAAATTTGACCTATTAGAATATAAGGAGTTTCAACTGGTTTTGCTCCAATTCATGTTAATAAGATTACAAAACAAATAAATGTTCAAAATAATACTTGATTAATAGGATAAAATTTATTTCTGTGTATTTTTATTTTAATAATAGGTATAAAAAATAAAATTATAATAGATATTAATAATGCTAAAACTCCACCTAATTTATTAGGAATTGAGCGTAAAATAGCATAAGCAAAAAGGAAATATCACTCAGGTTGAATATGTTCTGGTGTAACTAAGGGATTAGCAGGGATAAAATTATCAGGATCTCCTAATAAAAATGGGGAAATTAATGATAAAAAAGTTAATAGTATTATTATTACAATAAAGCCTAGAATATCCTTGTAAGAAAAAAAAGGATGGAAAGGAATTTTGTCGTAGTTTCTTCTTATTCCTAAAGGGTTATTTGAACCTGTTTGGTGAAGAAATAATAAGTGAATAATAACTATAGCAAGAACAATAAAAGGTAAAATAAAATGGAAAGAAAAAAATCGAGTTAAGGTAGCATTATCTACAGCAAACCCTCCTCAGATTCATTGAACTAATATATTTCCTAAATAAGGAATTGCAGATAAAAGATTAGTAATTACTGTAGCTCCTCAAAATGATATTTGTCCCCAAGGTAATACATATCCTATAAATGCAGTTGCTATAACTAAAAATAAAATTAATACTCCAATTATTCAAGTATAGATAAAATTGTAAGAATTATAATAAATTCCTCGTCCGATATGGAAATAAATACAAAAAAAGAAAAATGAAGCTCCATTAGCATGTAATGTTCGGATTAGTCATCCATAATTAACATCTCGTCTAATATGAATAATTCTGTTAAAAGCTCTTTCAATATTTGCTGTATAATGTATAGCAAGAAAAATTCCTGATAAAATTTGAATTATTAAACATAATCCTAATAAAGATCCAAAATTTCATCAGAAGTTAATATTTCTAGGAGTAGGAAGATCAATTAAAGAGTTATTAATAATTTTAAATAAAGGATGTTTATTTCGTAAAGGTATGTTCATTAGTTTAAATTTTGTCGTAAAGGACCTAAAAAAATATTAGTAATTTTAATAATTGTAATTAATGTAATAAATAAAAATAATATTCTTATTAATGTTACTAATTTTCTTGAAATGTTATATAATTTATTTAAGTTAAGGTAAAGTTCATTTTGATAAAAAAGAAGATTTATATTATTATTAAAATAGAAATTTATTTTTAAAAATTGATTAGTATAAAAATATAATATTAATAATAATAATATCAATAATCTAATGTTGAATATTAGATTTTTATATGAAAAGTTAAAAAATTCATTAGAAGCTAAACTTGTTATATAAATGAAAATAATTAATAAACCTCCAATTATTGTTAAAAAGAAAATATAAGAAAATCAGAAGAAATTAGATATAATTCCATTTATTATACAAATAATAAAAACTTGGATAATTAAGAAAAATCCTATAGATAAAGGGTGTTTAATTTTTATTATATTAAATAATAATAAAACTCTGATTGTGATTAAAATTAAAAATATAACAGAAAATAGTTTAAAGTAAAATAATAATTTTGGAGATTATTGATATATATATATATATATATTTCTGAAGTTTTTAATTTTTAAATAACTTTGATTTACAAAATCAATATTTTTATTAAACTATAAAAACTTATTTATTTATATTTTATTTTTATATTTTATTTTTCAGGTTTATTAATTTTTTGTTTAAGAGGAAAACATTTTTTAATAATATTATTAAGTTTAGAGTTTTTAGTTTTAGGTTTATTTTTAATAGTTTTTTATTTTTTAAAAAGTTTTGGGTTTGAATTATATTTCTCTATAATTTTTATTATTTTTTGTGTTTGCGAAGGAGCTTTAGGTTTATCTATTTTAGTTAGTTTAATTCGTACTCATGGAAATGATTATTTTAAGAGTTTTAATTTTTTACAATGTTAAAAATTTTATTAATAAATTTATTTTTAATTTTAATATTTTATAAAAAAAAAAATTATTTAATTTTTAATAGATTAATTATTATTTTTTTTTTTCAGTTTTTTTATAGTTACTTAAATTATAGAAATTTAAGTTATTTTTTTGGTATTGATAAAATAAGATATTTGTTAATTTTTTTATCTTTTTGAATTATATTTATAATATTGTTAGTTAGAGAAGTATTTTATTATAATAAAAATAATGAAAAGTTATTTAGTTTTATTGTAATTTTATTATCATTTTTTTTAGTTTTATCTTTTTCGAGTTTATCTTTATTTGGATTTTATATTTTTTTTGAAAGAAGTTTAGTTTTTACTTTACTATTAATTTTAGGTTGAGGGTATCAACCTGAGCGTTTGCAAGCCGGGGTATATATATTATTTTATACTTTAATTGTTTCTTTACCATTATTGATTATAATTATATTTTTATATAAAAATAATAATTTATATTATTTTTTTTTTTACAAAGTAAGTTTATTAAACTATTTAATATATTTTTCTATAATTTTAGCTTTTTTAGTAAAAATACCTATATTTTTAGTTCATTTATGATTACCAAAAGCTCATGTTGAAGCTCCAGTTTCAGGTTCAATAATTTTAGCAGGAGTAATATTAAAATTAGGAGGATATGGTTTAATTCGTATTATAGAATTTTTTTTAATTTTGAGTAAAAAAATTAATTTTATTTGGATATTATTAAGATTTATTGGAGGAATTTTAGTTTCTTTAATTTGTTTAATACAAATTGATTTAAAAGCTTTGGTAGCTTATTCTTCTGTAGTTCATATAAGAATTTTATTAATTGGATTAATATCTTTAAATATATGAGGAATTATTGGAAGTTTAAAATTAATAATTGGTCATGGATTATGTTCTTCAGGATTATTTTGTTTAGTTTCTTTTAGATATGAACGAAGAAATAGACGGAGTTTATTAATTAATAAAGGTATAATAAATTTTATACCTAGTTTATGTTTTTGATGATTTTTATTAAGATCTTCTAATATAGCTGCTCCCCCTTCAATAAATTTATTAGGAGAAATTAGTTTATTAAATAGAATTATAGGTTGATGTAGAAGAAGAATATTATTTTTAATAATGATTTCATTTTTTAGAGCTTCTTATTCTTTATATCTTTATTCTTATAGTCAACATGGAGAAGTTTATTCAGGAATATTTAGTTTTTCAAAAAATTTTATTAGTGAATATTTAATTTTATTTTTGCATTGATTACCTTTAAATATATTATTTATAAAAAGTGATTTGTTTTTGTTAATTTATTTAAATAGTTTAAGAAAAATATTAATTTGTGGAATTAATGATATATAATAGTTTTAAATAATAAATTTATGAAAGTTAAATTTTAAAATTTTATTATTTTTTTCTTTAATTATTTTTAATCTAAGATTATTTTTTTTGTATAAAGATAAAGTAGTTTTTTTAGAGTGAGAAATTTTTTATTTAAATAGAGTGTCAGTTATTTTTTTAATTTTAATAGATTGAATATCTTTATTGTTTATGAGATTTGTATTATTTATTTCTTCTATAGTTATATTATACAGAGAAGATTATATAATAGGAGATAAAAATTACGTTCGATTTATTTATTTAGTTTTATTATTTATTTTTTCTATAATAATAATAATTATAAGTCCTAATTTAATTTCTATTCTTTTAGGTTGAGATGGATTAGGGTTAGTTTCTTATTGTTTAGTTATTTATTATCAAAATATTAAGTCATATAATGCAGGGATATTAACTGTCTTATCAAATCGTATCGGAGATGTTTGTTTATTATTAGGAATTGCTTGAATATTAAATTATGGAGGATGAAATTTTTTCTTTTATATAGATTATTTTATAAATATATCAGAAAGAAAGTTTATTATTGTTTTAGTAGTTTTAGCAGGAATAACAAAAAGAGCACAAATTCCTTTTTCTGCTTGATTACCAGCAGCTATAGCAGCTCCAACTCCAGTTTCTGCTTTAGTTCATTCTTCAACTTTAGTAACAGCAGGGGTTTATTTATTAATTCGTTTTTTTGATTTATTAATAAATTTTATAGTTGTAAAAATTTTGTTATTATTAAGTTGTTTAACTATATTTATGTCAGGGATTGGTGCTAATTTTGAATTTGATTTAAAAAAAATTATTGCTTTATCGACTTTAAGACAATTGGGTTTAATAATTATAGTTTTAAGTATAGGGTATAAAAAATTAGCTTTTTTTCATTTATTAACACATGCTATATTTAAAGCTTTATTATTTTTGTGTGCTGGTATAATTATTCATTGTTTTATAAATTTTCAAGATATTCGTTATATAGGAAAATTAATTAATTATTTACCTTTAACTATTTTGAGAATAAATATTTCTATAATATCATTATGCGGGTTGCCCTTTTTAGCAGGATTTTATTCAAAAGATTTAATTTTAGAATTATCTTCTATATCTGAAATTAACTTTTTAATATATTTTTTATATTATTTTTCTTCTGGATTGACGGTTAGATATAGAGTTCGTTTAGTTTATTATACAATAATTAAAAATTTAGGATATATTTCTTTATATAATTTTAATGAAGAAAGTTTAAATATATTAAAGGGTAAAATTGGATTAGTTTTTTTAGCTATTATAAGAGGTAGAATATTAAATTGATTAATATTTTTTAATTTTTATATTATTATTTTACCTAAAAGTATAAAGATATTAATTTTATTTATTATTTTAATAGGAATAATATTAGGGTATGAATGTTCTAAATTTATATTTAATTTTAATAAATTTTCAAAAAATTTTTTATTTTATTATTTTTTAGGATTAATATGATTTATACCTATAATTTTTTCATATAGATTAAATAAAATAGTTATAATAAATAGAATAATTATATATAAATCATTAGATCAAGGATGAAGAGAAAAATTAGGAGGTCAAGGTTTATATATATATATAGTGAAAAAAAGTTCTTTATTTCAAATTCTACAAAAAAATGATTTAAAAATATTTTTACTTTTAAGATTATTTTTAATTTTATTTATTTATTTAAATTAAATTTATATAGCTTAAAATAAAGAGCATGATATTGAAGATATCAAGGTAAAATTAAATTTTTATAAATATTTATAAAAAATAAAATATTTTTACATTGAAAATGTAATGTTTTTTTTTAAACTATATAAATAGAAATATTAACGAATTTCATCGCTAAAGTTAAAGTTAGCAGCTTTATCTTAAAATTTTATATTTCTTTAATTGGAAAAAAATTCATTAATATTATTAACAATAATATACCTCTGTTTGGTTTCAATTAAAGCAAGGATTTATAATCTAATTTTAGGTCGAAACTAAATGTAAATTTTACTTCATTACTAAAGGATAATTGATTTCAATACTTTTTAGGTGCAATCTAAATGTTATAATTAACTATATCCCTAATTAGTTCAATTTAGAGCTCCTTGGTTTCATTCATGGTAGAGACCAAAAAGTAATAAAATTATGAAAATAATTGTAATTATAATTCAATTCTTTATTAAAGAAGAATAAAAAGTGATAATAATGGGAAAAATTAATGTTAATTCTACATCAAAAATTAAAAAAATTATTGCAATTAAAAAGAATTTTAATGAGAAAGGTAATCGAGGAGAATTTATAGGGTCAAATCCACATTCAAAAGGAGAATTTTTTTCTCGATCTATAAAAGATTTTTTTGCTAATAATGAAGAAATTAATATTATTAAAATTGAAATTAAGGAAGAAATAAAAATAATTGATAAGGTTCTTAAGATTATTTATACTAAAAAAATTAAACTTTTTGATTGGAAGTCAACTATACTTCTTATATTATATAAATTATCTTCCTCATCAATAAATAGAAATATATAAAAATAATCAGACAATATCTACAAAATGTCAATATCAGGCTGCGGCTTCAAATCCAAAATGATGATTTTTAGAAAAATGATGTATTAAAATTCGTAAAAAACAAACTAATAAAAAAGTTGTACCATTAATTACATGCAGTCCGTGAAAGCCAGTTGCTATAAAGAAAGCTGACCCATAAACAGCATCTCTAATAGTAAAAGATGCTTCTATGTATTCATATCCTTGTAAAAAAGAAAAATAAATTCCTAAAATAATAGTAAAAAATAATCTTTGAGAAGCTTGGAAAAAATTATTTTCTAAAATTCTATGATGAGCTCATGTAATTGTTAATCCTGAAGAAAGAAGAATAATAGTATTTAATAAAGGAATTTGTAGGGGATTAAAAGGATTAATACCTTTTGGAGGTCAAATAGCTCCAATTTCTATAGAAGGAGATAAACTTCTATGAAAAAACGCTCAAAAAAATCTTACAAAGAAGAAAATTTCTGAGATAATAAATAAGATTATTCCGTATCGAAGACCCGTAGTTACAATTAAAGTATGATGTCCTTGAAAAGTTCTTTCTCGTGAGATGTCTCGTCATCATTGAATAGCTGTTAAAATTAAAATAAATTTTCCTAAAAAAAATAAGGTAGTATCATAAAAATGAAATCATTTAATTATTCCAGATACTGTAATTATGGCCCCTAATGCTCCTGTTAATGGTCAAGGTCTGTAATTTACTAAATGGAAAGGGTGGTTTTGAGTTATAGACATTAATTAATTTCTCTAGAATAAAGTGTTGATAAAATAGAAAATACGTAAGCTTGAATAATAGCTACTGCAGATTCTAGTATTAATAATAAAATTTGTGTAACTAATAATAATATAATTATTATTTTATTTAAAAGGTTTCCAGTATTTCCTAATAAAGTGAGTAATAAATGTCCAGCAATTATATTAGCTGCTAATCGGACAGCTAATGTTCCTGGGCGAATAATATTTCTTACTGTTTCAATACAGACTATAAAAGGTATTAAAATAGGTGGAGTTCCTTGAGGAACTATATGAGTAAATATATTATTAGTATAATTTATTCAACCAAATAGTATAAAGGATAATCATATAGGTATTGCTAAAGTTAAAGAAAATATTAGATGTCTTGTACTAGTAAAAATATAAGGAAATAGACCAATAAAATTATTAAATAAAATAAATATGAATAAAGAAATAAAAATAATTCTTCTTCCTAAATTTTTATGTAATCCTAAAAGTGTTTTAAATTCTATAAATAATTTTATTATAATTCTATTAAAAAAATATAAATATCGGTTGGGAAGAAGTCAGAATCTTATAGGAAAGATTAGTAAACCTAAGAAAGTTCTTAATCAATTTAAAGAAAAGTTAAAAATAGAAGTAGAAGGATCAAAAATTGAAAATAAGTTAGTTATCATTTTCAATTAATTTTAGAATAATGTAATTTATTTTTTCTTAAAGAAGAAAATTTGATTTTAGAAAGATTAAAAAAAATTAAAATATAGAAAAAATAGAAAATTAAAGTAAAAACTATGTAAAATAATATTCAGTTTATTGGTGCTATTTGAGGGATTAAAGAATATTTTGATAAATAATTTTAACTTGACATATTAATGTTATAAATTAACTAATTCTTTCATTAGAAGTAGGCGGGGTTACTATAAACTGGTTTAAGAGACCATTACTTTCTTTCAGTCATCTAATGATATAGAATTTATTCATTTAATGAATAAATTTATTTTAATTCTTTCGATTACAATTGGTATAAATCTATGATTTGCCCCACAAATTTCTGAGCATTGTCCAAAAAATAATCCGGCTTGATTAATAAAAAAATTTGTTTGATTTAATCGGCCAGGGGTTGCATCAATTTTAACACCTAATCTTGGTACAGTTCAAGAATGAATAACATCGGTGGCAGAAATTAATATTCGAATTTGGGTTATGAAAGGAATTATAATTCGATTATCAACATCTAATAAACGAAAGTTATTTTTAAAATCAAAGGGTTTTAAATAAGAGTCATATTCTTTATTTATAAAATCATTATATTCATAACTTCAATATCATTGATGACCTATAGTTTTAATGGTAATTAAAGGATTATTGATTTCATCTATTAAGTATAATAATCGTAAAGAAGGAAGTGCAATAAAAATTAAAGTAATTGCAGGGATAATTGTTCAAATTACTTCAATTAGTTGTCCTTCTAATAAAAATCGATTATTAAATTTATTAAATATTAATGAAGATATAATATATCTAACTATAATTGTAATTATTACTAAAATTAGTATTGTGTGATCATGGAAAAAAATCAATTGTTCTATTAAAGGAGATATTCCATCATTTATTATTAGATTATCTAAAGAATTTATGTTCTAAGAAAAGTATTCTTTATATATGAAGCTTAAATTCATTGCACTAATCTGCCATCTTAGAATGAATTAATTAATGGTAATTCTGAATATGAGTGTTCTATAGGAGGGTAAGATTGAATTCATTCAATAGAGGTGGTTAAATTAGTAGAATTAAAAATAATTCGAGAAGAAGAGAATCTTTCTCAAATAATATAAATAAAGTAAATAATTCTAATAAATGAAATATAAGATCCTAGTGAAGAAATAATGTTTCAGGTAGTAAAGGAGTCAGGATAGTCGGAGTATCGTCGGGGTATACCTCCAAGTCCTAAGAAATGTTGAGGAAAAAAGGTTAAATTTACTCCTAAGAATATTATAAAAAATTGAATTTTTAGTATTTTTGGATTTAATGTTGTTCCTGTGAATAAAGGTCATCAATGAATAAAACCTGCTATAATAGCAAATACAGCTCCTATTGATAAAACATAATGAAAATGAGCTACTACATAATAAGTATCATGAAGAATAATATCAATTGAGGAATTGGCTAAAATAACTCCTGTTAATCCCCCTACAGTAAAAAGAAAAACAAATCCTAAAGCTCATAAGAGTGATGGTGAAAAAGTTAATTGAGATCCGTGAAGAGTTGCTAATCAACTAAAAATTTTAATACCTGTAGGTACTGCAATAATTATGGTGGCAGAAGTAAAGTATGCTCGAGTATCTACATCTATACCAATAGTAAATATATGATGAGCTCATACAACAAATCCTAATAAACCAATAGCTAATATAGCATAGATTATTCCTAAAGACCCAAAGGTTTCTTTTTTTCCTCTTTCTTGACTAATAATGTGGGAAATTATTCCAAATCCTGGCAAAATTAAAATATATACTTCAGGATGTCCAAAAAATCAAAATAAGTGTTGGTATAAAATAGGATCTCCTCCCCCTGCAGGATCAAAAAATGATGTATTTAAGTTTCGATCAGTTAATAATATAGTAATAGCTCCAGCTAATACTGGTAATGATAATAGTAATAATAAAGCTGTAATTGCTACAGATCAGACGAATAAAGGTATTCGTTCTAAAGTTAATCTTTTAGAACGTATATTTAAGGTAGTAGTAATAAAGTTAATAGCTCCTAGAATAGAAGAAACTCCCGCTAAGTGCAGACTAAAAATAGTTAGATCTACAGAAGCTCCGGCATGAGCAATATTACTGGATAAAGGAGGGTAGACAGTTCATCCTGTACCTGCACCTCTTTCTCTTACTCTTCTTCTTAATAGTAGAGTAAGAGAAGGGGGAAGAAGTCAAAATCTTATATTATTTAAACGAGGAAAAGCTATATCTGGGGCTCCTAATATTAAAGGTACTAGTCAATTTCCAAATCCTCCAATTATAATAGGTATTACTATAAAGAAAATTATAATAAAAGCGTGAGCAGTTACAATTACATTATAAATTTGATCATCTCCAATTAAAGAGCCAGGTATTCCTAATTCTGATCGAATTAATAATCTTAGAGATGTTCCAATTATTCCTGATCATGCTCCAAAAATGAAGTATAAAGTTCCGATATCTTTATGGTTTGTAGAAAAAAGTCATTTTTTCAGTAAAATGACTGAATTTAGGTAATAAACTGTAAATTTATTTATGAGAAAAAAAATTTTCTCTTTTACTAGTCTTATATTCAATAATGAATTTAAATTGCAAATTTAAAAGTATATAAATATATTAAGGCTTAAAGAAAATTCTTTATTATTAGCTTTGAAGGATATTAGTTTTTTTAACTTAAAGCCTTTAATAAAAAAAGATAAATCTTAATATTAATCCAAATATAGAACAAAATGTTAAGATAATATTTATTGAATAGTAATAATTAGATAAATTTCATTTTAATTGTAAATTTAAATATAATAGAGAGTTTATACTTAAACGTAAATAATAAAATATATTAATTAAAGTAAAAATTGATATAATTGTTATTAATATATAATAATTATTTATGATAAGATTATTTAAAATAAATCATTTGGGTAAAAATCCTAGGAAAGGGGGTAATCCCCCTAAAGATAGGAAATTACAAAAAGTGATAAATTTTATTGTTTTATTTATATTGTTTGTTATGAATATTTGATTAAAAAAGTAAATTTTGTAATTATTAAAAATTTGTAAAATTAGAATTGTTAAAAAAGAATAAACAATAAAATAAATTTTTCATAAAACTTTATTTAAAAAAAAAGTTCTAATTATTCATCCTATATGATTAATAGATGAATAAGCTATAATTTTTCGTATTCTTGTTTGATTTAAACCTAGAATTCTTCCTACGATAATTCTGATTAAAGAGATGATTTGTAGAAGAATTGATAAATTAAATGAAATATAAGAGATTAAGGTTATTGGTGCTAATTTTTGTCAAGTTATTAGAATTATATTTATTTTTCAAGTTAAACCTTCAGAAACTAAGGGAAATCAGAAATGAAGAGGGGCTGCTCCTATTTTTAGTAATAAAGTTGATATTAGTAGGATGTAATTTAAGTTAAATAAAAAATTTATATGAATTAAGAAAGAAGAAAATAATAGTAGGGAAGAGGCAAAAGCTTGGATTAGAAAATATTTTATAGACGATTCAGTAGAAAAACAATTTTTTAAATTGCTTATTAATGGAATAAATACAAGTAAATTTATTTCTATCCCTATTCATGCTCCTAATCATGAGTTAGAGGATATTGATAAGATTGTTCTTGATATAAGAATAAATAAAAAAATATAATAATTTGGTAAAATTAAAAAGAAATGGATTATTACCAATATATGTAGGGTATGAACCTATTAGCTTATTTAGCTTATCTTTTATATTTTAGTATATGAGGTATAAAAATTTTTGAAATTTTAGGTAATAGTTTAATTCTATTAAATATAATGAAGGTAAAATTTTACATAATTTATTCTATCAAAATAATCCTTTAATCAGGCTCTTCATT